AAAGGGTGGAATACCACAAAGAGAAAGTGTACCCACTAAAAAAGCTGTTTTTGTAATTGGTACATGTTTTGTTAAACCGCCCATAAGAACCATATTTTGACTTTTATCTGGAGAATATCCAACAATAGTTTCCATTGAATGAATAATCGATCCAGATCCTAAAAACAACAACGCTTTTGAATAAGCATGAGAAATCAAATGAAATAAAGCGGCTCGATAAGAACCCATACCTAGAGCTAACATCATATAACCCAATTGAGACATTGTAGAATAAGCCAAACCTCTCTTAATATCCGTTTGAGCAAGAGCTAAAGTAGCCCCTAATACTACCGTTATTATACCGATCAAAGCTATTCCATTCATTATGTAAGGTAGAACTATGAAAAGAGGAAGAAACCGGGCTACAAGAAAAATTCCCGCCGCTACCATAGTAGCAGCATGTATAAGAGCCGAAATAGGGGTAGGCCCTTCCATAGCATCCGGTAACCATACATGAAGGGGAAATTGGGCAGATTTAGCAACTGAACCGGCAAATAATAGGAAGGCACACAAAGTAATAAATAAAAGATTTACCTCATTATTCAAAATCAAGTTTTTGAATATTTCAAACAAATCCCGAAATTCCAAACTACCCGTTATCCAGTAAAGACCTAAAATTCCTAATAATAAACCAAAATCTCCTACACGATTAGTTATAAATGCTTTTTGACAAGCATTTGCCGCGATAGGGCGTGTGAACCAAAAACCTATTAAAAAATAGGAACACATTCCAACAAATTCCCAAAAAATATAAATTTGTATCAAATTCGAACTGGTAACCAACCCCAACATTGAAGTATTAAAAAAACTTATATAAGCAAAAAATCTCCAATATCCTTCATCATGAGACATATAATTGTCACTATAAATAAGAACCAAAATTCCAACAGTAGTGATTAATATTGACATAATAGAAGTAAGTGAATCAATCAAGTAGCCAAACTCTAAAGAAAGATCATTATTGATAGTCCAAGACCATACATATTGATAGATAGAACTGGTATTTATTTGATTAATAGACAAATCAATCGAAAAAATCATAACTATACTTAACAATAAAACACTAGGAAAAGCCCACACACGGCGAAGATTTTTTGTTGCCATCGGAAAAAGGAGAAGTCCCATTCCTATTAACATAGGAACTAGAAGTGGAATGAAAGGTATAATCCACGAATATTGATACGTATATTCCATACAAAAAAATACAAAAAATCTTTTTCTTCTTAATCTTAATGAGTTTTGTTTCTTATTCGCCGGTTTTAGCTCGTTTGAAAGGTTCAGTTAATAAAAGAAAAATTAAGATATCCAAAACTGAAACAGAATTCTCTATTATTAATTATTTTCAATCTTTGTACAATAACTTCAATCCAATATTGCAAAGCACGAAGTGAAAATGAGTCAAATGATATGACCAAATTCTTAGTAAAAAAGAAACTTTCTTTTTTGGTTTTTTAGTTAGTAATATTAATAAAAAAAGAAAAATATTTATATAAAATATTTATATAAAATAAAATATATAAAATATAAAATAAATTATTATATATTACAATAATTTACACCTCATAGAGTTAGAGTGAATAGAAAAAATTACACCAAAAAATGAGTTTATTTTGATATGAATCCCTCTCAAAAAAATAAAAATTTATTGAGTTTGTTTATTCCGAAAAATTTTAGTTCATTTTTGAACTAATTGATTATTTCCCGCTACAATAAAATCCGTTACAATAAAATAAAATAAAAAACATCTAAGTTTGAAAAAAAAAAGATTATGATATTCAAGAGTTTACTTTGCATAGCAGAGAAAAGATACATTCTTTTTAATTTTAAAAGAATGTATCTTTTAATAGATTAAGGACCGGTCTGATTCCATTTTCAAATGGAAATTAGGCACACTCTTTCTTCGAACTTGAGCAATTCATTTTTAAAGATAGGGGTTGATTTCTTAAACTTTTTTCGATTTCTTTTTTTCGATGTATAAATGGTACGACGAAAATAGACAGAGATATAACCAGACAGACAGTCTTCTTTTTTTTTGTAAGAATTACATAAAATATTACTAGGAACAAAAAACAAAAAGACTATGTGATTTTTACATATGCATATTTTTTAATGAAGGGAATGTAACCTAGAAAAAAGTGGATAGATATAGGTCTAATTAAAGAACAATTCATTTTGAACAATAGATGTCTTTCACATGAACTATAGTAATGAAAAAACTAGTATAATTTTTTGAATGGCAGTTCCAAAAAAACGTACTTCTATATCAAAAAAACGTATTCGTAAAAATATTTGGAAAAAAAAGGGATATTGGACAACATTGAAATCTTTTTCGTTAGCGACATCTCTTTCTACGGGGAACTCAAAAAGCTTTTTTGTGCAACAAATACAAATATTGGAGTAATCTCTGAATTTAGCCGGACTCGAAGAATAGACTAAGTTCGTTTATTCTTTTCCAATTTTATTTTGTTTTTCTAGAAATAGATAATTTTTTTTCTATAGCTATAGATTTATAATCGATTTCTTTATAGATATCTATATTCTATCTTTATAGATATCTATATTCTATATAGATAAATATCTATATTCTATATAGAATAGAAAGAATGGTACTGGTTTTTGAAACAACAAAAAAAGAATAAACATAACAAAATTTCAACTTTTTGAAGTATGTTTTCTCATTTTTGGAATGAAGAGTTTCATTTTCCCGTCGACCAAATAATCAATAAAAAAGTTTTTTGTCTTGTTTGTTTAGTATTAGTATACTAAGTAGATAGAAAATATTTAGTAAAAAAAATAAATGAAATGGGACACATTATTAGGCATTGGAACTAATTGATTTCAAACTTGTTTTTGTAAATTTTTGAAGTACTATTTTTAAGTACTATATTCTATTCTCTAAATTACTATATCTCTAAATTACTATCACTAACCATATTAACTAGCTATATATATATTTATATTATATATCCCCTCTTATACCCTCTTTTTTTAACCCAATTGAAAAGCCACCCTTCCCTTTTATTGGTTTATTGGAAATAATAATTTTCAAATTTAAATGCTAGAAAATGGATCTTAAAAAAAAAAAGAGGGTACAATTACGATCGAAATCAAAAGTCTTTTTTATCTGATATATTAATAATTTTTTTTAATTGGTTTTCGAAATATTAACTTTTCGACACAACAAAAATTCTAATGATTAATACAAAGCTATGCAAATGTTTATTTATATAAATTCTTGGAATATAGTGCTAACTAAATTTGTTATTCATAAAAATACTATTTTTCTTTCAAAAAGAAATGCATATTTTTTATTTATTTTATTAAATTTAAATTGTTAAAAAAAAAAAATGAATCATTTAAAAACACAAATGATAAAGCAAATTTTGTGTTTCAGAGGTTGAAGTCAGAACTGTTTAGATCTAGTTACAACGGTGCGATTTTGAGAAAGGATAAACTATGAAAAAGCCCACTCCCATTACTAACTTAACTTAAATAAAACTGACACTCGAAACGAAAAACGAATGATAATAAGAATTCTTATTGGAATTGGAAGATTCCAATCTTCAAAAAATGAAAATTTTTTAATGTTTCAATTTTTTTTTTTGTTTACTAAACAAATATTGTATTGCATTTGAATTGACTCTTTCAAGCTCGACGATTTACTAAAAATAGATTATTATGATTTCGAGCAAGCCGCTATGGTGAAATCGGTAGACACGCTGCTCTTAGGAAGCAGTGCTAGAGCATCTCGGTTCGAGTCCGAGTGGCGGCATGGCATCTTATCTTCGAAAAGAGTAAGTCCTAGAATGAATTCCATTCCCGATTTCCATTCCTATAATTAGTGGACCCTTTTTTATTTATGATATTTTCAACTTTAGAGCATATATTAACTCATATATCATTTTCGATCGTATCAATTGTAATTGCAATTCATTTGATAAACTTATCACTCAATGAAATCGTAGGACTATATGATTCGTTGGGAAAAGGCATGATAGTAACTTTTTTCTGTATAACAGGATTATTAGTTACTCGTTGGATTTTTTCGGGGCATTTACCATTAAGTGATTTATATGAATCATTAATCTTTCTTTCATGGAGTTTTTCCATTTTTAATATGATTCCGTCTTTTACTTTTAAAAAACATAAAAACCATTTAAGCACAGTAATCGCACCAAGTGTTATTTTGACCCAAGGCTTTGCTACTTCGGGTCTTTTAATCAAAATGCATCAATCCACAATATTAGTACCCGCTCTCCAATCCCATTGGTTAATGATGCATGTAAGTATGATGATATTAGGCTATGCAGCTCTTTTATGTGGCTCATTATTATCAGTAGCTCTTTTAGTCATTACATTTCGAAAAGTCATAAGGATTATTGGTAATAGCAATAATTTTTCTTTTTTAAATGAGTCATTTTCTTTTGCTGAGATCAAATACCTGAACAAGAGAAATAATATTTTACGAAACACTTCTTTTCTTTCTTTTCGAAATTATTACAAGTCCCAATTTATTCAACAATTGGATCGTTGGAGTCATCGTATTATTAGTCTAGGGTTTATCTTTTTAACCATAGGGATTCTTTCGGGAGCAGTATGGGCTAATGAGGCATGGGGATCCTATTGGAATTGGGATCCAAAGGAAACTTGGGCGTTTATTACTTGGACAATATTCGCGATTTTTTTACATACTAGAAAAAAATTAGAAGGTGTAAATTCTTCAATAGTAGCCTCTATGGGCTTTCTTATAATTTGGGTATGTTATTTTGGGATCAATCTATTAGGAATAGGATTACATAGTTATGGTTCATTTACATCAAATTGAGTTTAAGTGAATTAAATAAAGAAGGGGTCTGACAAATACAAACATAGTAAGCATATAATAAAACTTCACATAAACCGTCGAGAACCCCTTAGAATCCACTAATGTAGTGATTCAAGGGGTTCTCCCAAACATCAAAGACATCTGGTTACAATTCCTTTTTGTAAGTTAAGATGATAGAAGAAAAAGATTTCTTTTTTCATTGTATAATGGACACTTTTAAAATAAAAAAAGAGCAAGAAATCTTTTTTTTTTTATTTTTTTTTTTTATTTCATGAAAACTTTCTATAAAAAATTCGATAGAATAGCTTCGACCTTGTCAACTGATAATGAGAAAATAAAATCCGGATAAATACCAATACCTATTACAGGTATAAGGATCGAAATCGAAATAAATAACTCTCGCGGCCCAGAATCAAAAAAATAAGAGTTTGGTGTATTAAAAAGCGTGTATCCATAGAACATCTGGCGTAACATAGATAATGAATAAATAGGAGTTAATATCATTCCAATGGCCGTTACAAAAGTAATTAGTATTTTTGTCATTAAAAGAGATTTTTGACTCGTAATTATTCCAAAAAAAACTATCAATTCTGCAACAAAAGCGCTCATGCCTGGCAATGCAAGGGAAGCCATCGATAAGATACTGAACACCGTGAATATTTTTGGCAGTGGGATAGCCATTCCACCCATTTCGTCGAGATAAAGAAGACGTATTCTATCATAAACCGTTCCTGCCAAGAAAAAAAGCGCAGCGCCAATAAACCCATGCGAGATTATTTGTAAAATGGCTCCATTGAGTCCCGTATCGCTTATCGAACCAATTCCTATAATTATGAAACCCATATGAGATACAGAGGAATAAGCTATTCTTTTTTTTAAATTACGTTGACCAAGAGATGTTGAAGCAGCATAGATTATTTGAATTGCACCTAATATCATTAACCCGGGAGAGAATATAGAATGAGCGTGGGGTAATAATTCCATATTAATTCGAACTAATCCATACGCTCCCATTTTTAATAAAATTCCGGCTAAAAGCATACAAGTACTGTAATGTGCTTCTCCATGGGTGTCTGGTAACCATGTATGTAAGGGTATAATCGGCGATTTTACAGCAAAAGCAATAAGAAATCCAATATATAATATTATTTCCAGTGCCAAAGGATATGATTGATTAGCTGATGTTTCCAAATTTAATGCTGGTTCATTGGAACCATATAAACCGATACCTAGAACTCCCATTAATAAAAAAACGGAACTTCCTGCAGTGTACAAAATGAACTTTGTAGCTGAATACAAACGTTTCTTTCCTCCCCACATGGATAAAAGTAGATAGACAGGAATTAATTCTACTTCCCACATGATGAAAAAAAGTAAAATGTCTCGAGAAGAAAATGATCCTATTTGACCGCTATACATTGCTAACATCAGAAAATGGAATAATTTGGATTCCCGAGTAACCGGCTGAGCCGCTAAAGTCGCTAAAGTGGTTATAAATCCCGTGAGTAAAATCGGTCCGATAGAGAGTCCATCTATTCCGAATCTCCAATAAAAATCAAAAAAATTTATCCATTTATAATTCTCCGTCAGTTGCATTAATGGATCGTCCAATTCGAAATGATAACAGAATGCATAGGTTGTTAAAAGGAGATCTATTAAGCATATACAAATAGTATACCAGCGAATTACCTTATTTCCTCTATGAGGAAATAAGAAGATTAAGGAACCCGCGGATATTGGCAAAACTACAATTAATGTTAACCAAGGAAAAAAATTCGTGGTAAAAATAAGATACACTTGGGTCAGAAAACCCGTGCTCAAAACGACTTTTTATTTTTGATGTTTTGAGCACGGGTTTTTGTCAGTAAAAAAACGTATTCGTGTGGGGTTTTTTGAAACGTATCAATCAATAAGCTAGACCCATGCTTCTAGTTGTTTCATGCCATAAATAAACTCGAACACTCAAGAAATCCGTCGGACAGGCAGATTCACATCTTTTACAGCCGACACAATCCTCTGTTCTTGGAGCAGAAGCAATTTGCTTAGCTTTACATCCGTCCCAAGGTATCATTTCTAATACATCTGTCGGACAAGCTCGGACACATTGAGTACATCCTATACAGGTATCATAAATCTTTACTGAATGTGACATTGGGTCTATTAGTTTTTGAACATCAGAAATTTTCGATCTAGTAAAACTTTTAAATGAATCATATATTTAGACACCAGATGAATCAACGATTTACCAGACGTTTTCCAATCAATCTACTTCTGGATCAAGTTACTAAAAGAGGGCCAAGATACTTTGATTTCTTACGTTTTCGCAAACATGATCATACATTATGTATCATACATCTTAATTTGGAATTGATGAATATTCCTATTCTACTTTTAATATTCTATAATGTTTATGATTAATACTATTTTTTTTATTCATTTATTTATTCAACAAATTCGATTGATTGATACGAGTTGATTTTCTGTTACGATAAATTGATGAAACAATAGCTGGTCCGATAGCTGCTTCAGCGGCTGCAATAGCTATAACAAAAATGGAAAAAATATTTCCTTTTAATTGACGACTATCAAAAAAATCAGAAAATGTTACGAAATTAATATTAACCGCATTCAGTATAAGTTCAAGACACATAAGGGCTCTAACCATATTTTGGCTCGTGATCAATCCATAGATACCGATAGAAAATAAATAGGCACTCAAAACAAGTACATGTTCGAGCATCATTGACCAACTCCTTATAAATTTCGATTCATTTCAATATGAACAACAATTCAATCAACGGATTCGATTGACTAGAGAATCGAACAAAACTAAAAGAAAAGAATAGAATACATTAAATCGAATAAAAAAATTATTTTAAATAGAAACAATCTTTCCCTTTCATATATAATTGAAAGGAAATGGATGGGATAAGATAGAGCAAAATGGAATTTGAATTGCCGTTGATAGTTTTATAAAGATTTATTACTGTCGGGCCACGACAATTGCACCTATCAAAGCAGCTAAAAGAATTATTGAAATGAGTTCAAATGGAAGAAAAAAATCGGTTGATAAATGAATTCCAATTTGTTGACTATTACTTATCAAATCTTGTTCGATAATCTGATTTGATCTTGTAGTCCAAATAATCCCGTACCATGATGTATCTGGAATAGTAGTCATTAGTGAAACAAAAATACTTATACAAACCATCAAAGTAACTCCGTCCCCAACGGTCCAAAAATCGAAATTGTGGGAATATTCTGAACCTTTCATGAACATCACAGCAAATATGATTAAAACATTTATAGCTCCCACGTAAATAAGTAGCTGTGCCGCAGCTACAAAATGGGAGTTTGATAAAATATAGAATAAAGATATACAAACAAGAACCAGTCCCAACGAAAAGGCAGAAAAAATTGGGTTGGAAAATAATACTACTCCTATACTTCCTAATACAAGAACTGATCCTAGAAAGAGTAAAAGAAAATCATGTATCGGTTCAGGCAAATCCATTATATGGAAAATAAGAAATAAATAAATCGAAATTGCATGACCTTATTGATACGACCAGGAAAAAATTTATATACTAAATTTCTAATTGAATTAACCCCTAAGGAGTGTGAGTTGATATAGGTACAGTTATAGGAAGAATCTCATTCTTTATACGAAAGAGTAGTTAGAAGCTATACTCTATACTCTTTCTCTCTAAATATATATAGTATATATTTATTCTATAATTCCATTTTTGGAAAAAATTACAAATCGATTTACATTTCGAGATTATTATAATAATATTTTTTTCTATCTATCTATATTTATTTCATTTTTTAATATTTTCAAATTTTCTTTCTATACTATTGATTTGATATATTTTAAATATATCATTATTTAAATATATCATTATTTATATGATTTCATTTTCTAAATTATATAGAATCCATTAGATTATTTTATATTTTCTTATATATAATATATATGTATTATATTTTCTTATATATAATATATATGTAATTTATATATAATTATAATTTATATAATTTTTTATGATTATTTCATTTTTATTTGAATTGAGGCGAGTTTAAAATTGTTCGAATTGTATAATCGTCAATTACTGACATTGGTAAGCGGCCCAAAGAAATTTGATTATAATTCAATTCGTGACGATCATAAGTCGAAAGTTCATATTCTTCAGTCATTGATAAACAATTTGTTGGACAATACTCAACGCAATTACCACAAAATATACAGATCCCGAAATCAATACTGTAATTAAGCAATCGTTTCTTTCGAATAGAAGTTTCCAGTTTCCAATCAACAACAGGTAGATCTATAGGACATACACGAACACATACTTCACAAGCAATGCATTTATCAAATTCAAAATGGATTCGACCGCGGAAACGCTCCGATGTGATTAATTTTTCATAAGGATATTGAATAGTTACAGGTAAACGATTTGCATGGGATAGAGTAATCATAAAACTTTGACCAATATACCTTGCAGCTCGTACTGTTTGTTGACCATAATTCATGAACCCAGTTACCATAAGGAACATATCGTGAATATCTATGAATAACTTTATTTTGTTTCTTTCTCTTGTTTGAGACAAGTTATCAATATAGAATATTCATTTTTTACAGTGAAAGGAGTTGAGACGAAGTTGTTAATAATAGATTACCGAGAGAAATAGGTAAAAGAAATTTCCATCCAAGATTCAATAATTGGTCCATTCTTAGTCTAGGTAAAGTCCATCTTGTTGTGATAGAAATGAACAAGAAGAAATAAGTTTTAGCTAATGTAATAAATATACCAATTGTAGTTCCAAAAACTCCACACGCTTTATTTATTTCAAAAAGTTCAGAAACGAATATGTACGGAGTAGGGGTATTCCAACCGTCTAAGTAAAGAACCGTTACAAATAATGAAGAAACTAATAGGTTTAAATAGGAAGCAACATAAAATAAACCAAATCTTATACCCGAATATTCGGTTTGATAACCGGCTACTAATTCTTCTTCTGCTTCTGGTAAATCAAAAGGTAATCTTTCACATTCCGCTAGCGAAGAAATTAGAAAAACAATAAAACCTATAGGTTGACGCCATAAATTCCACCCCCAAAAACCGTATTTTGATTGCGAATCCACTATATCAACTGTACTTAAACTGTTAGATAATCATAGTCGGTGATAACATTACTGTTCCCATCGCTATTACAGAACCGTACATGAGATTTTCACCTCATACGGCTCCTCAAAGGCCATAAATAAATCTAAGGACGGCACCGTTTATTTCTCTTGATATATCCTAGGTAGGCTTCATTTTTTTTGGACAGTCCTGAATTAAACCAATTGAATTCTGTCTGTTCGAATTATAATAATAAAAAAAAAAATAGAAAAAAATGAAATAAAAATAAAAAGGTACTTCTGAATTGATCTTATCCCCTAAAAAATGTAATTTGTTGAGTAATAACTTAATTCTTCAATAAAATACTCCTTAAATTTATTAATAACCTATCCTTTTCGATTACAAAAAAGAATATGAATTAAGATATGAATTGTATATCCATGAAATATGGATATAAGAAAGAATAAAAAGGGATCCCTGTTTGTTTATTGCTTATTGGAATTGTATTATATTAATTATATTAATGGATTCTTTCTTTTTTTCCTTCTTAGTTTTGGTTTTGTTTTCTTTTTTATGTACAAAAGGAGGACTTAAAAAAAATTTAAAGGATTATTTCGTTCCTGATAGTCATATTTATTTAATCGGTGGATAGTAGCCTATACTCTGGACCGGAATTGTGGGGAGTACTGCCTGATTATTTCTACCAATTTTAAGCCCCAATTAGTATTCTTTTTATATTCTGCAGAAATACTCTTTTGGATAATATAATTTACATAATCTCTATTACTAATCCTTTGTGTATCTTGGTGTTTCTAACTATCCAATCATTTTATTTTTTATCAATCCCCTACTCCTTTATTTATCGTAATACATGTACGGTAATTCATACAAATGGTAGTGAAAACTCAATAAGGTTGGTCTTGGTCTTTTGAGCCCGCTTCAAGACAGGATGACTAAAACAACCAATCTTGGGGGAAATGGCCCCTTCCATTTTTTTTTTCACTTCATTTTTTTCTTAATACATAGAAAATGAGACTCACTATTTTGACTGCAAATTAAAACAAATTCAAATTAAATACAAGCTGTTTTATTTCACCCATCTAACTATCTGATTTAGTTCATCAATCCGAACTCTGAATAATAATAATGAATAAAAAAATCAAGATATCTATTCAATTTATTCTACTTCTTTTTCTTTCCTATAAAACCTAGAAAAAAAGGAGCATGGAAAAGTTTCTGTCTCAACGAATCGCACGTAGAGATATTGATAACACACATAGAGTTAATGGTATTTCATAACTAATCGATTGAGCAGCAGCCCGTAGACCACCCAAAAAGGAATATTTATTATTTGATCCATATCCGGACATAAGAAGTCCAACGGGAGCAATACTCGAAATAGCAATCCATAAAAAAACACCAATATTAAGATCAGCTAAAATAAAGTTATAGCTAAAAGGAATTACTGAATAGCTTACTAGAATTGATATGAATGATATGGATGGTCCGATACTGAATAAACGAATATTCCCCCTAGATGGAAGAAGATTTTCTTTGAAAAGTAGTTTTGTTCCATCGGCTATAGCTTGAAGAACTCCCAAAGGACCGGCGTATTCAGGTCCAATACGCTGTTGGATCCCTGCGGATATTTCTCGTTCTAGCCATACAATCACTAGTACACCTATTGTGATTCCCAATACAAGAGTAAAAATAGGGACAAGTAACCATAGAATTCCATAGACCTCTTTTAAAGATTCCAATCTGGAAAAAGAATTGATATCTTGTACTTCTGTTGTATAAATTATCATTTCAACGATCAACTTCTCCCATAATGATATCTATGCTACCTAGTATCGTCATAATATCAGCCAATTTCATTCTTTTAACTAACTGAGGAAGAATTTGCAAATTGATAAAACCTGGTGGACGAATTTTCCATCTCCAAGGAAAACCATTCTTATCCCCTATTAGAAAAATTCCTAATTCTCCCTTTGGTGCTTCAACTCTCACATAAAGTTCTTGTTTCGGCAATTCAAAAATCGGAGAAGGTTTTTTACTAATGAATCGATATTCAAAATCATTCCAGTCTGGATCCTTTTCCCTATCAAAATCAAAGCAGCGTAATTCTAAATTCTCATATGGCCCCCCAGGAATTCCTTCCAGAGCCTGTTGAATAATTTTTATGGATTCCGTCATTTCACCAATTCGGACTAAATAACGGGCTAATGAATCTCCTTCTTTTTGCCATTGAACTTCCCAATCCAATTCGTCGTAACACTCATAATGATCAACTTTACGAAGATCCCATTCTATTCCGGAAGCCCGAAGCATTGGTCCTGATAAACCCCAATTTATTACTTCTTCTCCATCAATAATGCCTACTCCCTCAACTCGTTCTAAAAAAATAGGATTTTGCGTAATAAGTTTTTGATATTCAACAACCCCTGTTAAAAAATAATCGCAGAAATCAAAACATTTATCTATCCAGCCATGAGGTAGATCAGCCGTTACTCCTCCGATACGAAAATAATTATGCATCATTCTCATACCGGTGGCAGCTTCGAATAGATCATATATTAATTCTCTTTCTCTGAAAATATAGAAGAAAGGAGTTTGTGCACCAATATCTGCCATAAAAGGTCCAAGCCATAGCAGGTGAGAAGCTATACGACTCAACTCCAACATAATTACTCGGATATAGCTGGCTCTTTTGGGTACTTGAATATTTCCTAACTGTTCCGGTCCATTTACGGTTATTGCTTCAGGGAACATAGTAGCTAAATAATCCCAACGTGTTACATAAGGCAGATATTGTATAATTGTTCGGTTTTCTGCAATTTTTTCCATCCCTCTGTGTAAATAACCCAATATTGGTTCACAATCAATAACATCTTCACCATCTAGAGTAACAATGAGTCGAAGAACACCGTGCATTGATGGGTGCTGAGGACCCATATTGACTATCATGAGGTCTTTTCTTGTAGCTGGGGCATTCATAGGTTTTTCCTCGATTCATTGAATTACTTAAAACAAAAATAAGTTCATCAAAATTCAAGATCTAATAAATCGAATAATAAAAAATGATTCTTCAAATTAACGAGTTTGTGACTCCCGAATATCCAACTGATTAATTAATTTTTTATAACGTATTCCATTTATCTTTGACAAATAAGACAGTAGTCGTTGGCGTTTTCCCAGAATTTTACGTAAACCTCTTTGAGATAAGTAGTCTTTTCTGTGCAATTTCAAATGTGAAGTAAGTCTTCGTATCTTATTGGTGAAATTGAATACTTGAAATTCAACTGATCCCGGATTTTCTTCTTTTTTTTCTTGTGAAATAACTAGTCTAAACGAATTTTTTACCATAAAACAAAAGCTTTACTCTCCTCTTTTTTTTTTTTCTATCTATCTATATATAGATAGATAGATAGAAGAATATATAGATAGATATTTTTTTTGATCAGTAATAATAATAATGACACTATTTTTTTAATTTGCTATATATAATAATCTTAATTTCCTTAAGAATTCCTAATTTTTTTTTTTTCAAATAGAATTTCTTATTAATAATCAATTCAATTCAATGTTTATGCATTCAGAAAATACAAAATTTTTATTTTAAAAATAAAATAAAAAAATCTTAAGAAGATTTTGTTTGATTCATTTCTAGATCGAATGGATACATAATTCAATTAGGATCATGCCTCCGAATAGAAGGTAAGCGAAGACAATGCGTGTGTGTATTTATTTGTCTTCGCAGACCCGATATGTTACGAGAAAGAGAAGAAATTTAAATATAGATTAACGAATTTTCAATCGCGGATACATATGTATCCTTATCATACTGAAACGGCTGCTATTATTGGTATCAAACCAATATCGATTCATACAAACTAAATCTTCTACGCGATAATTTGGCCAAAGAAATAATTTAAAATAAATTAGTTTTTTTTTATCTCTATCAAGATATTTCCTTTTAGCAAAAATTTGACAGAAATTATTTACTTTATTCCCATTGTAAAATGCTGTATTTTGATGCATACCACCTCGATTCCCAGAATTGAAACAAATTAGAATTCTCAATTCTCTACGACGTCTAGAGGATAAAATATTTTCAGGAACAAGCAAATCAGAATGATTTTTTTCTTTATTTTCAGTCATCTTTTGATGTTTTGTAATGGGTTCATCAAAATTCGTCTTATCAACATAGCTTTTTTCTGGGTATCTTTGATGAAATTGAAATTTGTGCTTACTTTTATGAATTAATGAAACGCCTACGGTTTGATACATAAAAAATTGTCCATTGTTTTTTATAGACAGACGAACTGGTTCGACAACAAATGTTCCGTTATTTTTCATCAATTGTGGAAGGAGTAAATCCTGAATCATCATAATATCTAGACTTAGATCTCCTTTTTGAATCGAGGAAATAGCAACGTCTTTTAGATTTGTCAGTCTAAGCAAAAGACAATATATTTCGATATTATTCATTATTTTTTCATCTAAACAATTATTCCATTTCAATTGAAAACGCAAATACCTTCTTAGTAAGAAATTTAGTTCTTCTATATTGTTCTTGTATTTTCTTTTTTGTGATGGTGGTCTAAAAATATCTATTTTTTTCTTTCTGGTGATACTTTTATTTTCATTATTATTTTGTTTTACATTAAAATTGAAAAAAAGGAATTTGATTGGTATGATCCATGGTTTACTTGTATATGTTTTATAAAATTTTACAAATTTTGAGAAGAACCAAAGTTCCAGATTCGATATGGAACGATTTAGTATTTCTACATTCATCCCCATCCAATCAAAAAAGTTTTTTTTTTGATTGGACGGATTGATTTCTTGGTGAATCATAAGATAATAATCGGTATCAATCCAGGCCTCAATATCCATCTTATTTCTAAGATCAAAATTCAGAAGTTTCCAATCAAAATACTGTCTGTCCAGGTTTTTTTCCATATCTATAATACCATCTTCCCCTATATAATTTTTGATAGGGATATCATCTTCCATATCAAATAATTTTTGTTTACGCGTGCTGTAATTATAAGAAAATGTTTTGTCATTTTTGACTTGTAATGGTGATCTATATCGAGAAAGAGATGAGTCTTCCTTATCTGCATAATTAAGAGATTTATATGATAAGAGATCATATCTATATTGTTTTTTAATTTTTTGTTTTCGATTTGTTAATAAGTTTACTTCTTGTTTTTTGGAAAGAATTAATCGGTTTTTTTCATATGAATCACATTTGCTTAAATCTTTTTTTTTTTTTTGAGCCATACGACATTCATTGATTCTATTTCTCCATTTTTGTGATACTAATATAGACCATCTACTCTGAGATAAATCATATTGATAATGACCCCTTAACCAATTTTTCCATTGATTCATTACAGAATTGTGAGTCTTCTTATGTCTTAATTTGGACTGGCACATTTCTTGTATTCCCTCCAAATACTCCTTTATTTCATTCTTAAGAAAAAGAGATGTTCCAGGATATTGAAAAACAGATCTTAACTTATATTTAGATAAGTCAATAACTTGGGTTTGTGATAATTTGTAAAATACATATGCTTGTGAAAAAGAGGGTACATCACAAAAAATCTGTGAATTACCAATATTATAATTTGATTTTTTTATAATCGAAATAAATTGAATTATCTTTTTATTTGTTTTATCAATTCTCCTTTCATTTGCTTCATTATTGTAAGTGTATTTATTAATAATTTTTTTTGTTGATTCAACAAAAAGTTGGACATTCATGTTAGGAATATTAATGATCCATAGAAAGATATCTATCGATATCCTTTCAATGAAAAATTGAAAAACAAAATATGATTTTTGGATTGATCGAATATTTCTTCTTTTTAATATCGACCAAATAGTTTGGGGGGATTCGAATCTTTTTCTTTTATCATCAGAACGTGTTTTGTTAAAACTAATATTTATCTCTGGAGTTCGAAACTCCCTTTTCTTATTTTTTGTAATTTTTTCTATTTGCTTTATCATTGTCTCTGTTCGAGCATTCAGATCTTTTATTTTTTTTTCTGTCAATGAATAATTTGTCCAATTAATAGATTGAATTGGAATGGATAATTCGTAACTCATTCGATTACTATTACTGATTATTGAATCTTTTTGAGTTTCACTCACTTGATAGATTTCTCTCAATTCAAATAAAGTTATTTGGTTTCTTTTTGATAATTTTTTTCTTATTTCTTTTAGAATTTTTTCTTTTCTAAATAGAATCCTTTGCATGATCATTTTTACTCTTTCTTTTGAAACATTTAGAATTTTTTTTTTTTTTTCGGTTAAAACTTTTAGAAATAGAAAAAAAAAACAATTCCAATTTTGAATTCTTTTTTTTAGTTCTTTAAAAATAGGATCAAAAAAAAATGAAAAGTCAAATGAGATAGGAGAACCAAAAGGCAATTCAACTTCCATTCCCCAAGTGCTTAAAAAGCAAAAATTTACTTCTTTTTTTTGTTTTTGCGCTTTTTTTTTCGTTTTCGTTGGATCCTTTTCTTTTTGGGGGGATCGTAGCTTCGATCTGTGCCAAGGTTTCAGACGAAAAGGAAATAGTATCTTTATCTGAATACCTTCAGAGAGCCAGTTTTTTGGAAATTCTGTTTCTGATAATGGAACGCCATCATAAGTACATTTAATATGTATTTCTCTATTCAAATCTTTTAAATCCTGCGACCATTCGGGAATTTGAAAGAATAGCATACGAAGAATATTTTTAGTTATTATCAATAAAGGAAATAGAATATATTTTCTAAGAATCGCGTGGGTTAATAATAAAATACCTCTTACTCCTTGAGCAAATACAATGCTATCCCAGGTTTCTGCTATTTGCATACGCTTTTCTTCATCTTGGTCGTATTCTTTTCTTTTTTGTTCCTCTTCCCTCTGCCTTTTTTCTGTCTCGTCTTCCGCATAATCCGAAATTTTTAATTCTCTGTTTTTCCACATCCCTTTTTTAAAATTAAAAAATATTTTCATTGGCTCCAAAATAGTAAAAGAAAACCAAGAGTATTTCTTTAATTTGTCCGAAAAAAGAGGAGAATGCGCGTTTGCTTGAAAGAGTTTCCAAATAACTGTTTTACGTCTTTGAGCTCGTATAGCTCCTATTATTATGTCTCGACGAAAATCCGATTGTTGTACATAACGTATTAAAGCTAATTCCTCTTCTACCTCCCCTTTTTTATATTTTTTATTACTATCCTGGTCATCGGTAGAAGTATTGTCATTCTTTGAGTTCTTATTAATAAAAATCACTATACGTTTGGATTTTCTTGAACGAATTTGATAATCCTCGGCTTCATTTTCTTTGTTTTTTTTCTTTTCTTCCTCTTCCTTTTCTCCTTCGATTTGTTCCAACTCGTCAATAAATTTGTATGACGATGGAGAAACTGTTTTACTGATTTCTTTTATCCCAATCGATTTTTTTCTATTTACGATAGTTTTATCGTTCGGATCAGTTATAACTGCGTCAAAT